AGCAATCGGTGTGAAAATGCTGTAAGAACTGAAATGTCACAATATTTTTTTTCTACATGTCAAAGTGATGGAAAAGAAAGAATAACCTTTACGTATCCCCCCAGTTTGGCAACTTTTTTGGAAATGATGCAAAGAAAGATGTCTCTGTTCCAAAAAAAAAAAGTCCCCTCTACTGAATTTTCTAATAAGTGGGGTTATATCAATGAACATAAACAGAAAAATATAAGCAAAAATTTTATAAATCGAGTAAAAACTCTCGAAAAAAACCTAGGAAAAACTTTCGCTAAAAAATCCGTTGTTCTGAATATACTTGAAAAAAGAACTCGGTTGTGTAATGATAAGACTAAAAAAGAATATTTACCCAAAATATATGATCCTTTCTTAAACGGACCTTATCGCGGACAAATCAAAAAATTGTTTTCACTCTCAATTAAAAATGAAATTTCTCGAAACAATTATATAGAAAATATAGAAAAGTTTTTGATAAATAAGATTCATAGTATCCTTATTATTATTAATCGCCTAGAATTTGAACAAAAACTAAATCCGTTTGATAGAAAAACATGCGGGAAGCAAATGAATTATTTATTGAACTTAATCGATGAATTTGTTGTAAAATCCACATCAAGTGTAAATTTTAAAAGACCTTTTTTAATTCCCAAACACGAACAAGTAAGAATTGATTCAGAAGATAGAATCAAAATTTTCAAATTTTTATTTGATGCAGATACAACCCTTCCCGACGAGAAAACGGTAAAAAAAAAATCTAATGCACTAAAAGAAATCCATAAAAAAATCCCTCGATGGTCATACAAATTAATTACTGATTTGGAACAACAGTTGGGGGAGGGCCAGGAAAGTGTGGTAACCGATCATGAGATTCGCTCAAGAAGAGCAAAACGCGTAATTATTTTTACTGATAAGCAACGGAATACTGATATTTATAGTAATACCCAAGAAACTAATAATACAGATCAAACAGGGGAAGTGGCTTTGATACGTTATTCACAACAATCAGATTTTCGTCGCGGCATAATCAAAGGCTCTGTGCGTGCTCAAAGACGAAAAATAGTTACTTGGAAATTCTTTGAGGCAGATGCGCATTCCCCTCTCTTTTTGGACCGAAAATCCCCTTTTTTTTCTTTTGCTATTTCCGAACGTATAAAGCTAATTTTTCAAAATTGTATGTGGACAAACACAGAACTCAAAATTTTTGATTATAAAGAGAAAACCGCAGAAGAAAGTGAAAAAAAAAAGGAAGCAAAAAGAAATGAGAAAGTACGTATAGAAATAGCGGAAGCCTGGGATAGTGTTTTACTTGCTCAAGCAATAAGAGGTTTTTTGTTAATCACCCAATCGATTCTTAGAAAATATATTATATTCCCTTCATTGATAATAATTAAAAATACCGCCCGTATGCTATTGTTTCAATCTCCCGAATGGTCCGAAGATTTTAAAGATTGGAATCGAGAAATTTATGTTAAATGCACCTATAGTGGCGTTCAATTATCAGAAAAAGAATTTCCAAAAAACTGGTTAGCAGATGGTATTCAGATTAAGATCCTATTTCCTTTTCGTCTGAAACCTTGGCACAGATCTAACCCACCAGTCCCCTATAACGATCCAATGAAAAAGCCAATGAAAAAGAAAGACTCAAAAAATTCTTTTTGCTTTTTAACAATTTTTGGAATGGAAGCTGAATTCCCTTTTGATTCTCCCAGAAAACAACTTTCATTTTTTGAACCCATTTTAAAAGAACTCAAAAGAAAAATTAGAAAATTAAACAAGAAATGCTTTCGAATTCTAAGAATTCTTAAAGAAAAAACAAAATGGTTTCTAAATGTTTCAAAAAAAAAAAAAAATGGGGTATTAAAAGGATTCTCTTTTTTTTTTTTTAAAGAAATAAAAAAGGAACTCTCAAAAATAAATCCAATTCTATTATTTGGATTGGGAAAAAGAAAAGTATATGAATTGAGTAAAACTAAAAAAGATTCGATAATCAGTAATCTGATGATTCATGAATTGTCCAGTGAAACTATACCCCAAAATTGGACAAATTATTCATTGACAGAAAAAAAAATGCAGGATCTAACTGATAGAACAAACACAATCATAAATCAAATAGAAAAAATGACAAATGAAAAAAGGAACGTATTTATAATCCCGGATCGAAATATTAATTCTAACAAAATAAATGATGATGATAAAAGGTTGGAATCAAAAAAAAAGATTGGGCCGATATTAATATTAAAAAGAAAAAATGCTCGACTAATACGCAAATCGCATTATTTTATAAAAATTTTCATTGAAAGGATATACATAGATATCTTTCTGTGGATCATGAATATTCCTAGGATCAATACACAGCCATTTGTTGAATCAATAAAACAAATTTTGAATAAATACATTACCAATAATGAAACAAATCAAGAAAAAATTGATAAACCAAATCAAAGTTTAATTCACTTTATTTCAAATATAAAAAGGGCACTTTATAATACGAATATTAGTAATAAGAACTCAAATACTTTTTGTGACTTATCCTACTTTTCACAAGCTTATGTATTTTACAAACTCTCACAAACCAAATTTATTAATTTCGATTTTTATAAGTTAAAATCTGTCTTTCAATATAATGGAGCAGCCCCTTTTATTAAAAATGAAATAAAGGGTTATTTTGTTGGAACACAAGAACTTTTTCATTCTCAATTAAAACATAAGAATCGTCATAATTCTGGAATAAAAATAAATCAATGGACAAATTGGTTAAGGAATCATTATCAATATGATATATCTCAGATTAGATGGTCTAGATTAGTACCCCAAAAATGGCGAAATAGATTCAATCAATACTGTATGAATCAAAATAAGGATTTATGCAACCCATCTAAAAAAACGAAATTTATGCACTACGAAAAACAAAATTATTTTGAAATGGCTTCACTACTGAATGAAAAAGAAAATTTTAAAAAACAATATAGATATGATCTATTAGCATATAAATCTATTAATTCGGAAGATACGAAGTACTCTTCAATTTATGAATCGTCCTTACACGTAAAAAATAATCAAGAGGTTTTTTCGAATTTCAACACAACTAAACGACAATCTTTTTATATGATAGAAGGTATTCCTATCAATAATGATCTAGTACAAGATGATATTAAAAATATGGAGAAAAATCTCGATAGAAAATATTTTGATTGGAGAATTATCCGTTTTTGTCTTAGAAAGAGAATCGATATCAAAGCTTGGATCAATATGGATATTGACCCAAACAGTAATAAAAAATCTACTAAGACTAAACTTACTAATTATCAAACTAATTATCAAACAATTGATAAAATAAAAAAGAAAAATACGTTTTATCTCGCGATTCATCAAGAAATCAATCTATCCAACAAAAAAACTTTTTTGGATTGGATGGGAATGAATGAAGAAATACTAAATCGTCCCATATCAAATCTTGAACGTTGGTTCTTCCCCGAATTTTTGATCTTTTATAATTTATATAAAACGAAACCGTGGGTTATACCAATAAAATTACTTCTTTTAGATTCTAATATAAATGAAAACAATACTGATATTGAAAACAAAAGTATCGTCGGAAATAAAAAAAGAGATCCTTTTATATCACTATCCTCCAATGAAAAAAAATCTCTTGAATTAAAAAAACGAAATAAAGGGCAAAAAGAATTTGCGGACCAAGCAAACCTTGAATCGGCTCTTTCAAACCAAGAAAAAGATGTTGAAGAAGATTATACGGGATCGGACATGAAAAAACATAAAAATAAAAAGCAATACAAGAACAATACAAAAGCGGAGTTTGATTTCTTACTAAAAAGGCATTTTCATTTTCAATTACGATGGGATTCTATTTTAACTAAAAAAAAAATCAATAATATCAAAGTATATTGTCTCCTGCTTAGACTGATAAATCCGCGAGAAATAACTATATCATCTATTCAAAGGGGAGAAATGAGTCTTGATATTCTGATGATTCAGAAAATTTTAACTCTTACCGAATTGATCAAAGGAGGGATTTTGATTATTGAACCAATTCGTCTATCTATAAAAAATAATGAGCAATTTCTTATGTATCAAACCATTGGTATTTCATTGGTTCAGCAAAGTAAACACAAAATCAATCAAAACTACCGAGAAAAAACCCGTGTTGATAAGAATTCTGATGAAGTCATTACAAAATATAAAAAGATGACTGGAAATAGAGATAAAAATCATTATGATTTATTTGTTCCTGAAAATCTTCTATCACCTAGACTTCGAAGAGAGTTTAGAATTCTAATTTGTTTCAATTCTAGGAATAGAAAGGATATGCATAAAAATTCAGGATTGGGGAATGAAAATAAGGTAAACAGTCCGGTTTTGGATAAAAGCAAAGGATATAAAAAGAAACTTATTAAATTAAAGTTAGTTCTGTGGCCCAATTATCGATTAGAAGATTTAGCTTGTATTAATCGGTATTGGTTTGATAGCAATAACGGCAGTCGTTTCAGTATGGTAAGGATACATATGTATCCGCGATTGAAAATTCATTACTAGTACATTTTTGCTATCTTTCCCATATCGCAGCGGGTCTATGACGACAAAGAGGTGCACACCTTCATTGTCTTACATTACATTCTGATACATGTAATTCAATGACATATCAATTCGATCTAGAAATGAATCACTAAAATCAGAAGATTTTAGGATTAAGTTTTTAGATCGAATTGAGTCCGGAAAACAACCATCCTTTTGTATACCCTTTCAAATAGAATTTCAAAATCACAATAGGATTGATTTCATTTGATTTAAGTTTATTTGAAAATTAGAAGTAAATTAAGATTTAAGATTCTTGTATATACCAAACTAAAACAAGTGACATTACTAAAACAAGTGACATTATTATTACTGATCAATAAAGATATCTATCAATAAAAATATCTTAAAATAAAGAGGGGTTTCCTTTTATGGTAAAAAATTCATTCATCTCAGTT